ATAACTGACATAATTTTTTATTTTTCCTGATCAGAAAAATACATGAAAAAGAAAGGAGGTAGAAAAATTTTTGGATTTATGGTTAAAGAAGAAAAAGAAGAAAACTGGGGTTCTGTTGAATTTCAAGTATTCAGTTTCACCAATAAGATACGGAGACTTGCTTCACATTTGGAATTACACAAAAAAGATTTTTCATCGGAAAGAGGTCTCCGAAGACTTTTGGGAAAACGTCAACGTTTGCTGGCTTATTTGGCAAAGAAAAATAGAGTACGTTATAAGAAATTAATCAGTCAGTTGGATATTAGGGAGCGGTAATTTCATCGTTCGAATTTTTTTTCTTATTTTATTAGTAGTCTTATAGTAGTCTTAGATTTTGCATTTTGATGAGCCTCGTTTTGAGGAATTCATGGAATAATCCATTTTCATGGAATAATGAATTAAGGAAGAAAGGATATGAGTCTACCGCTTACAAGAAAAGATCTCATGATAGTCAATATGGGCCCTCAGCACCCATCAATGCATGGTGTTCTTCGACTGATCGTTACTCTCGATGGTGAAGATGTTATTGATTGTGAACCCATATTAGGCTATTTACACAGAGGAATGGAAAAAATTGCGGAAAACCGAACTATTATACAATACTTACCTTATGTAACACGTTGGGATTATTTAGCTACTATGTTTACAGAAGCAATAACGGTAAATGCACCAGAATTCTTGGAGAATATTCAAATACCCCAAAGAGCCAGCTATATTAGGGTAATTATGTTAGAATTGAGCCGTATAGCTTCTCACTTGTTATGGCTTGGACCTTTTATGGCAGATCTCGGTGCGCAGACTCCTTTTTTTTATATTTTTAGAGAGAGAGAATTAATATATGATCTATTTGAAGCTGCTACAGGTATGCGAATGATGCATAATTACTTTCGCATCGGAGGAGTTGCTGCCGATCTGCCTTATGGATGGATCGATAAATGTTTAGATTTCTGTGATTATTTTTTACGAGGAGTTATTGAATATCAACAACTTATTACACAGAATCCCATTTTTTTGGAACGAGTTGAGGGAGTTGGTTTTATTAGCGGAGAAGAAGCTGTAAATTGGGGCTTATCGGGCCCCATGTTACGAGCTTCTGGAATACAATGGGATCTTCGTAAAGTTGATCTTTACGAGTCTTACAATCAATTCGATTGGAAAGTCCAATGGCAAAAAGAAGGGGATTCATTAGCGCGCTATTTAGTACGAATCGGTGAAATGAGGGAATCAATCAAAATTATTCAACAGGCTGTAGAAAAAATTCCTGGAGGCCCTTATGAGAATTTAGAAGTCCGACGCTTTAAGAAAGCAAAGAATTCCGAATGGAATGATTTTGAATATCGATTTCTTGGTAAAAAACCTTCACCCAATTTTGAATTGTCAAAGCAAGAGCTTTATGCAAGAGTGGAAGCCCCAAAAGGTGAATTAGGAATTTATCTGGTAGGAGATGATAGTCTTTTCCCCTGGAGATGGAAAATTCGTCCACCCGGTTTTATTAATTTGCAAATTCTTCCTCAGCTAGTCAAAAAAATGAAATTGGCTGATATCATGACGATATTAGGTAGTATAGATATCATTATGGGAGAAGTTGATCGTTGAAATGATAATAGACAGGGTACAGGTAGAAGCTATCAATTCTTTTTCGAACGTGGAATTATTAAAAGAAGTCTATGGACTGATATGGATTATACCCATTTTGACCCTCTTACTGGGAATCACAATAGAAGTACTCGTAATTGTGTGGTTAGAAAGAGAAATATCCGCATCGATACAACAACGTATTGGTCCTGAATATGCTGGCCCCCTGGGACTGCTTCAAGCTATAGCAGATGGAACTAAGCTACTTTTTAAAGAGGATATCTTGCCATCCCGAGGGGATATTCCCTTATTTAGCATTGGACCGTCTATAGCAGTCATATCAATTTTATTAAGTTTTTTAGTTATTCCTTTGGGATATCGCTTTGTTTTAGCGGATCTTAGTATTGGTGTTTTTTTATGGATTGCCATTTCAAGTATTGCTCCTATTGGTCTTCTTATGGCAGGATATAGCTCAAATAATAAATATTCTTTTTCAGGTGGTCTACGAGCTGCTGCTCAATCTATTAGTTATGAAATCCCATTAACTTTTTGTGTACTAGCAATATCTCTACGTGCGATTCGTTAAATAGGATCTTTTTCCTCTGAAATTCATTGAATATTTATCTTCCTTTTCTTATTCTATATTCAGGTTAGTAAGTTAAACTAGATAGCTATATGAGTGAAACAAAACTGCTTATTAATTTGTAGTAAAAAGAAAAAATCTCATTTCCTACGTACAAGAAAAAAAGGAAGTAAACATAAGCGGTATAAATTCTTTACCCCAAGGTTGAGATTTTTTGATTAGTCATCATATCTTGAAGCGGGCAATAATAAGGGATTCCCGATACAGAAAGTTGTAATCATAAAGGAATCCATCAAAAGTTAGTGAGGGATTAGAAACACTAAAGTACATAAAGGATTAGTAATGAGGGAATCTAAGGCATTAGAGATTTTTCCTCATAAAAGGAATCATAATAAGGACTTGAAATTGGTGGAAATGAGCAAGTAGTACTTTCTTCGGATTCCGATCCAGAGTATGTTCCCATTCACTTGTTAAGGAAATGGCTATCAAGAACGAATTAACCCTTTATTCTTTTTTCTTTTTAAAAACCCCTCGGGGAAAGAAGAATAGGACAAAAGATATGGAATGCAATACAAAAAGTCGTTTATCCATATTCATACAGAATTCTTCATGAACTAATACCCAACTCTTTTCGTTTATTAATTGTTATAACGAGTGTTTTATTCCAAGATTAAGTTATTGCTGAACAAAGAAAAAGTACCATTATATTATAAAGGATGAGATGAATTCGGAAGCGTTTTTTATTATTCTAGCAGACAGAATTCCTTTGGTCTAATTTAGGACGTTGAAATCGATTTTATCTTAGATAATTCTAACTACGCCCAAGAAGATAATAACGAAATGAAACAGTACTTTCCTTTTTTCTGATCATAGAGAAGCCGTATGAAACTAAGGTTTCATGTACGGTTTTGGAATAGCGGTGGGAACTGTGATGTTATCGTCGACTATGATTATCCAACAGTTCAAGTACAGTTGATATAGTTGAAGCACAGTCAAAATATGGTTTTTTTGGATGGAATCTTTGGCGTCAGCCTATAGGTTTTCTGGTTTTTCTAATTTCTTCTTTGGCGGAATGTGAAAGATTACCCTTTGATTTACCAGAAGCAGAGGAAGAATTAGTAGCAGGTTATCAAACCGAATATTCTGGTATCAAATATGGTTTATTTTATCTTGTTTCTTACCTAAATTTATTAGTTTCCTCTTTATTTGTAACAGTTCTCTACTTAGGCGGGTGGAATTTGTCTATTCCCTATATATCCTTTTTTGGATTTTTCCAAATGAATAAAATGGTTGGAATTTTAGAAATGACAATGGGTATCCTTATTACATTAACTAAAGCTTATTTATTTCTCTTCATTTCTATCACAATAAGATGGACTTTACCCAGGATGAGAATGGATCAGTTATTAAATCTTGGATGGAAATTTCTTTTACCTATTTCCCTGGGCAATCTCTTATTAACAACTTCTTCCCAACTTGTTTCACTATAAAATAAGATAATACAATAACAGTAAGAATATTTTCAACACAAAAGTTCTCTCAAACAAGAGAAAGAAACATACCTTTTTCATAGATATTTCGAATATGTTCCCTATGGTAACTGGGTTCATGAGTTATGGTCAACAAACAATACGCGCAGCAAGGTACATTGGTCAAAGTTTCATAATTACCTTATCCCACACAAATCGTTTACCTATAACGATTCACTACCCCTATGAAAAATCAATTACATCGGAGCGTTTCCGGGGGCGAATCCACTTTGAATTTGATAAATGTATTGCTTGTGAAGTATGTGTTCGCGTATGCCCTATAGATCTACCCCTTGTGGATTGGAGATTTGAAAAGGATATTAAAAGGAAACAATTGCTTAATTATAGTATTGATTTCGGAGTTTGTATATTTTGTGGTAATTGTGTTGAGTACTGTCCGACAAACTGTTTATCAATGACTGAAGAATATGAACTTTCTACTTATGATCGTCATGAATTGAATTACAATCAAATTGCTTTGAGTCGGTTACCAATCTCCATAATGGGAGATTACACAATTCAAACAATTAGGAATTCAACTCAAAGTAAAATAGACGAAGAAAAATCTTGGAATTCAAGAACGATTACTGATTACTAGAATTTTTTTGTTAGAATCCAAAAGTTCTTTACTAACTAGAAAGAAAAACGAATACCTACTGCTTATTGCAAATTATTCCTGATTTTAAATCAGAGTAGATTTTCGTGATGTGATTTCTAACTATAGAAAGAACTTATATACAATATACAAAAAAATTTCCTAATCCCTTTTTTCTTCCTTGAACCTTTTAGTTTTAGTCAGTTCATGAAAAAATTTATACTATTAATTTCTTCTTATCCATAATGGATTTACCTGGGCCAATACATGAAATTCTTGTGCTATTTGGGGGATTTGTTCTTCTACTAGGGGGTCTAGGGGTGGTATTACTTACCAACCCAACTTTTTCTGCTTTTTCGCTAGGATTAGTTCTTGTTTGTATATCCTTATTCTATATTTTATTGAATTCCTACTTTGTAGCTGTGGCACAACTTCTTATTTATGTGGGAGCTATAAATGTCTTGATCATATTTGCCGTAATGTTCGTAAATGGCTCAGAATGGTCTAAAGATAAGAATTTTTGGACTATTGGAGATGGGTTCACTTCACTCGTTTGTATAACTATTCCTTTTTCACTAATGACTACTATCCCAGATACGTCATGGTATGGAATTCTTTGGACTACAAGATCAAACCAAATAGTAGAACAGGGTCTCATAAATAACGTTCAACAAATTGGGATTCATTTAGCAACCGATTTTTATCTCCCATTTGAACTCATTTCCATAATTCTTCTAGTTTCTTTAATAGGTGCAATTACTATGGCTCGGCAATAAGAAATACTTAGAATGAGTCAAAATTCTAAGAATTTCAAATCTAAAATAAATCACTAAAGAACCACAATTTTGATTTAGTAAAACCCATCTACTGCCAACAAATACCTTCTTTTCTCTTTTGTTGTGTAATTGTTCTATTCTAATTAATTCAATCGGTTCAATTCTTGTTCTCATATTGAAATGAATCGAGATTGATAAGGAGTTAGTTAATGATGTTTGAGCATGTACTTTTTTTGAGTGTCTATTTATTTTCGATTGGTATCTATGGATTGATCACAAGCCGAAACATGGTTAGAGCTCTAATATGCCTTGAACTTATACTGAATTCAATTAATCTAAATCTCGTAACATTTTCTGATCTATTTGATAGTCGCCAATTAAAAGGAGACATTTTCGCAATTTTTGTTATAGCCCTTGCGGCTGCTGAAGCAGCTATTGGATTATCCATTCTTTCTTCCATCCATCGTAATAGGAAATCAACTCGTATCAATCAATCTAATTTTTTGAATAATTAGACATAGAATCTTCTAAACAAAGGGACACATATAATAATAATATGAAATATTAACATGAATACTATTTTCTTATTAAGTATCTATTTTTTGAGTAGGTTATTCCATAGTATTCATTTTTACTTAGTTGAATTTTTGCAATTCATTGATATTGCAATATTCAAATTGCAATAATTTATATTGAAAAGACGATAGCTAATTTATTGGCTAATTCGAATTCGTATATACAATTCGTATAATTATGATATGATTGTTGAAACCCAAAATTCAAGTCTCTTGGCTCTTTTCATGCTTTCTCACAAACGGATTAAGAAATATATTGCATTATTTGTTGAAGTTTGGATAAACCATTGCTTCGTCTGGTGTCTACAATACATTTGATTGATATAGTACTAATTTCATTTTGACCAGATCGAAAATTTTTATGTTGAAAAGGAAAATTTATAGATCCAATGTCACATTCCGTAAAAATTTATGATACATGTATAGGATGCACTCAATGTGTACGAGCTTGTCCAACAGATGTATTAGAAATGATACCTTGGGATGGATGTAAAGCCAAGCAAATTGCTTCCGCGCCGAGAACCGAAGATTGTGTGGGTTGTAAGAGATGTGAATCCGCCTGCCCAACAGATTTTTTAAGTGTCCGCGTTTATTTAGGACCTGAGACAACCCGCAGCATGGCTCTATCTTATTGATACGTTACAAAAAATTCCACTTGAATCGTCTGATTCCTCTTTACCGAAGAAGCCTGTGCTCAAAATAATCGAGCACGGGCTTTTCTGGTCAAAACGTATCTTGTCTTTATCACTTTATCATGAGTTCTTTTCCTTGGTTAACAATACTTGTTGTTTTGCCGATATTTGCGGGTTCATTAATTTTCTTTTTACCTCATAGGGGAAACAAAATCGTTAGGTGGTATACTATGTCTATTTGTTTATTAGAATTCCTTCTAATGACTTATGCATTCTGTTATCATTTCCAATTGGAGGATCCCTTAATCCAATTAAAAGAGGATTCTAAATGGATAGATGTCTTCGATTTCCACTGGAGATTGGGAATCGATGGACTTTCATTAGGATCTATTTTATTGACAGGATTTATGACTACTTTAGCTACTTTAGCAGCTTGGCCGGTTACCCGGAATTCCCGATTATTCTATTTCCTGATGCTAGCAATGTATAGTGGTCAAATAGGATTATTTTCTTCGCGAGACCTTTTACTTTTTTTTATCATGTGGGAGTTAGAATTAATTCCTGTTTACTTACTTTTATCCATGTGGGGGGGGAAGAGGCGTCTCTATTCAGCTACAAAGTTTATTTTGTATACTGCAGGTGGTTCCATTTTTTTCTTAATCGGAGTTCTAGGTATGGGCTTATATGGTTCCAACGAACCAAGATTAGATTTGGAAAGATTAATTAATCAATCATACCCTGCAACATTGGAAATACTATTTTATTTTGGCTTCCTTATTGCTTATGCTGTCAAATTGCCGATTATACCCCTACATACGTGGTTACCAGATACCCATGGGGAAGCGCATTACAGTACATGTATGCTTTTAGCGGGAATCCTATTAAAGATGGGAGCATACGGATTGATTCGGATCAATATGGAATTGTTACCTCATGCTCATTATCTATTTTCCCCTTGGTTAGTAATAATAGGAGCGATGCAAATAATCTATGCAGCTTCAACTTCTCTTGGTCAACGAAATTTCAAAAAAAGAATAGCCTACTCCTCCGTCTCTCACATGGGTTTCATTATTATAGGAATTGGTTCCATAACCAACATTGGACTCAATGGAGCTATTTTACAAATATTATCCCATGGATTTATTGGTGCTACACTTTTTTTCTTAGCGGGAACGGCTTGTGATAGAATGCGCCTTGTTTATCTCGAAGAACTGGGAGGGGTTTCTATCCCAATGCCAAAAATTTTTACCATGTTTAGTAGCTTTTCAATGGCTTCTCTTGCCTTACCAGGAATGAGCGGTTTTGTTGCGGAATTAGTAGTATTTTTTGGACTAATTACTAGTCCAAAATTTCTGTTAATGCCAAAAATGCTAATTACTTTTGTAATGGCAAGTGGAATGATATTAACTCCTATTTATTTATTATCTATGTTACGACAGATGTTCTATGGATACAAGCTATTTCATGTTCCAAACAAAAATTTTGTGGATTCTGGCCCGCGAGAACTCTTTCTTTTAATCTGTATCTTTTTACCAGTAATAGGAATTGGTATTTATCCAGATTTTGTTCTCTCGCTATCCGTTGACAGGGTAGAGGTTCTGTTATCCAATTATTATCCTAAATAGGATTTTTTTTCTTCTACTAGTCCGCTCTATATTCCATAGTGGAAATACTAAAAAATTCAGAAAAAAGTAAAAGAGTCTAATTAGATCTATCTCGAATTTTTGAGAACCCTTTGAGAAGGCGTTCAAGGGGTTCTCAAATCAAACACAAAAAAGGAAGTTTTTTCCATTTAATTAAGGTTTTATGTTATGTAATCATTTAGATGGGTAATGTAAATGAACCATAACTATGTAAACCTATTCCTAATAGATTGATACCAAAATAACAGATCCAAATTATAAGAAATCCTATGGAAGCTACAAATGCTGACTTCGTACCCTTCCAATTTGGATTTGTTCTACTATGTAAATAAATTGCAAATATGGTCCAAGTAATAAACGCCCAAGTTTCTTTAGGATCCCAATTCCAATAGGATCCCCACGCCTCATTAGCCCATACTGCTCCACAAAGAATACCTATGGTTAAAAGGGTAAACCCTAGACTAATGACACGATAACTCCAAGAATCCAAACGCTCAATTAATTGATATTTGTAATAATTTGGAAATGAAGGAAAAAAGGTGCTTTTTAAAGCACTTCTTTTTGCATAGAAATATTCCATCTCATTAAAGAAAAAAGTTTTGCTTAAAACATTTTTCTTCTTTTTCGAAAAGAAATCTAAATTCTTTCGAAATCTAATGATTAGAAGAGCGGCGGATAATAAGGATCCGCACAAAAGAGTCGCATAGCTTAGTAACATCATACTGACATGCATCATTAACCACTGAGATTGTAGAGCAGGTACTAGTATTGTGGATTGATGCATTTCAGTTAAAAGACCTGACGTGGCAAAGCCTTGCGTTAAAATAGTACTCGGCGTAGTTATTGTGCTTAAATCATTTTTAGAGTTCTGTATCTTAGGAATCATATGAAGAATATACAGAGCCCATGAAAGGAAGATCAATGACTCATATAAATTACTTAATGGAAAATGTCCCGAAGAAACCCAACGAGAAACTAAGAATCCTGTTATACAGAAAAAAGTGGCTATCATTCCTTTTTCTGACGAATCACGTAATCCCCCAAGTTCACAAACTAATAAGGTTATCAAATGAATCGTAATCACAATTGAAATTGTTGAGAAAGAAATATGAGTTAGTATATGTTCTAAAGTTGCAAATAGCATAAGGAGAAGGTCCCATTACAAAATTGGAAATTTCGAATTGAATCCATTTTATTTTATAATCTATTGTATTCTTTTTCGAGACTGCCGCCACTCGGACTCGAACCGAGATGCTTGAGCACTGCTTCCTAAGAGCAGCGTGTCTACCAATTTCACCATGGCGGCTAAGTTGAAATAACAGGTTTATTAAAAGAATATTAAGTTATTTTCTCGCGAATCGTCGAGATTGGAAGAGTCCATAGAATTTAGGACATTAGAATCTTCATTAAAATAGACTTCGTTTGGTAGTATCGTTGCGAATTTTTTAACAAAAAAAATTTTGCTTTGCCCAATAGAAACAAAGTTTGAAAGAGTTGGAACAGTTTTTTCTCAGTTGCAATATAGAACTAAATTTTTGTGAATTTAGGATAAGATAGGTAGAAGTTGTAAGTCTTATTGCAGGAATACTCTACTTTTCATAATAGAATCCCTTTTTTTTATTTATTATACGGATTCTATTACGAAAAGTTCATTGATAGGAAAAGAATATTTAGGTCACAGTATACCAAAAAAAAAACCTTTTTCTATATATCAGAGAGGTTTGTTCTAAGAATATTGTACCGAGGAATTCGACACATAAAAGTACATTCATTAATTAATCCTAATTATTCATATTAAATAATTGGAATTTTTTTGGGATAGGTCAATTCATATTATCCCAAAACCCTATTATTTGTTTGTTTGTTGCCGAGAAAAACCCTTTGGTTTTGGATGCTCGCTGACGCCAGAAAATGATCTTGATTTTGCTAAAGAATAAGATTGTACTATGGAAAAATAAGTCTTTTTCTTCCAAAGATTTTTACGAATACGCTTTTTTGACATCGAAGTACGTTTTTTTGGAACTGCCATTCAAAAAGGAAATTACTTTTTTCTACTTGTATGTGAAAGACATCTATTGCCGCAAATCAATCCATCTTTCTTCTTTTTCTTAGTATTTATACTTAGATACTAAAAGATATTGAAATTCTGAATTCTTTTTTACTTCATTTTGTCTAATGCGGATAAGACAAGAGTTTTTTAACATATTATATATTTTTTTAGACTTTGTTTTAATAATATAGAATATATACAAAGGTTTTCTATTTAAATCAATTTAAATTTCAAGTATACTCCATATACAGATATAAGGTATGGGGGCCTATCCCCCATATAAGACGGGAGGATAAAAGGAAGGGAAAATTCAAATAGTTAATTAAGTTCAGAATGGTATTCCATAATTGAATTCCAATCAAAACAAAAAAAATACTTAGTCTCTTAAACAAGACATTCTAAAACTTAGGTAATTCGAGTCATTAGGATTTAAGTTCTATATGAAGTAAGGAATATTCGAGAATTTCCTATAAACATATAAACATAGGTTTTAATTGGAATTCAATCAATTTGAGTTACGAAACAAGGGAGTTGCTTCATTTTAATACAAAAAAATATTAAAGTAAAATGATTCAATCTTTTTTTGTATTTTAATAAAAGTCCTTCCTTAGGTAATAACTAGGTAACGAAGTTATTTCATTAACTTTTTGAATTTAACCAACAAAACCTATTCTTATTTTTTGATTGTTTCAATGAGAAAATTTTTGAAAAATTAAGAATTCTAGTATTTTTTTTATTCCTTCAGAAATAGATAAGAATTAGTTTGGTGAATCGGAAACTTTTTTCAATTTTATAGAAAAATTGAAGTAAAATTTTCAAGTAAAAATTGCAATTTCTTTTCTTATGGAACATACATATCAATATGCATGGGTAATCCCTCTTCTCCCACTTCCAGTTATTATGTCAATGGGGTTTGGACTTTTTCTTATTCCGACAGCAACAAAAAATCTTCGTCGCATATGGGCTTTTCCTAGTGTTTTACTTTTAAGTATAGCTATGGTATTCTCAGTTCACCTGTCTATTCAACAAATAAATGGAAGTTCTATCTATCAATATCTATGGTCTTGGACCGTCAATAATGATTTTTCCTTAGAATTTGGATACTTAATCGACCCGCTTACTTCTATTATGTTAATACTAATTACTACTGTAGGAATCCTGGTTCTTATTTATAGTGACGATTATATGTCTCACGATGAGGGATATTTGAGATTTTTTGTTTATATAAGTTTTTTCAATACTTCCATGTTGGGATTGGTTACTAGTTCCAATTTGATACAAATTTATTTTTTTTGGGAGCTTGTGGGAATGTGTTCCTATTTATTGATAGGCTTTTGGTTTACACGGCCAATTGCAGCTAGTGCTTGTCAAAAAGCTTTTGTAACTAATCGTGTAGGGGATTTTGGTCTGTTATTAGGAATTCTAGGTTTTTTTTGGATAACAGGTAGTTTAGAGTTTCGGGATTTGTTTAAAATAGCTAATAACTGGATTCCTAATAATGAGATTAACTCCTTGCTTACTATTTTGTGTGCTTTTTTATTATTCCTTGGTGCAGTTGCGAAATCGGCACAATTCCCTCTTCACGTATGGTTACCCGATGCTATGGAAGGACCCACCCCCATTTCAGCTCTTATACACGCAGCAACTATGGTTGCTGCGGGGATTTTTCTTATAGCGAGACTTAACCCTCTTTTCCTATCCCTACCTTTGATAATGAGTTTCATTTCTTTAATAGGTACACTAACACTTTTCTTAGGAGCCACTTTAGCTCTTGCTCAGAGAGATATTAAAAGAAGCTTAGCCTATTCTACAATGTCTCAATTGGGTTATATGATGTTAGCTCTAGGTATAGGTTCTTATCAAGCTGCTTTATTCCATTTGATCACTCATGCTTATTCGAAAGCTTTATTGTTCTTGGGATCCGGATCTGTTATTCATTCAATGGAACCTCTTGTTGGATATTCACCAGATAAAAGTCAGAATATGGTTCTTATGGGTGGTTTAAGAAAATACATTCCAATTACAAGAACTTGTTTTTTATGGGGTACCCTTTCTCTTTGTGGTATTCCACCTCTTGCTTGCTTCTGGTCCAAAGATGAAATCCTTAGTAATAGTTGGTTATATTCACCCTTTTTTGGAATAATAGCTTCTTTTACTGCAGGATTAACTGCGTTTTATATGTTTCGGATATATTTACTTACTTTTGATGGGTATTTGCGTGTTCATTTTCAAAATTACAGTAGTACTAAAGAGGATTCGTTGTATTCAATATCGTTATGGGGAAAAAGGATATCTAAAGGAGTCAATAGAGATTTCGTTTTATCAACAGCGAAGAGTGGAGTTTCTTTTTTTTCACAAAATCTATCCAAAATTCATGTTAATACAGGAAGTAGGATAGGGTCCTTTAGTACTTCATTGGGGACTAAAAACACTTTTGTCTATCCTCATGAACCGGGAAATACTATGCTATTTCCTCTTCTTATATTACTGCTTTGTACTTTGTTCATTGGATCTATAGGAATCCGTTTTGATAATGAAATAGGGGAATTAACCATATTATCAAAGTGGCTAACTCCCTCAATAAACTTTTTCCAAGAAAGTTCTAATTCTTCCATAAATTCATATGAATTTATCACTAATGCAATTTCTTCTGTAAGTCTAGCTATTTTTGGTCTATTCATAGCATATATGTTTTATGGATCCGCTTACTCTTTTTTTCAGAATTTAGATTTAATAAATTCCTTTGTAAAAGGGGGTTCAAAAAAGTATTTTTTCCATCAACTAAAAAAAAAGATATATAGTTGGTCATATAATCGTGGTTATATAGATATTTTCTATACTAGGACCTTTACCTTGGGTATAAGAGGATTAACCGAACTAACGCAGTTTTTCGACAAGGGTGTCATTGATGGAATTACCAATGGAGTAGGTCTTGCTAGTTTTTGTATAGGAGAAGAAATTAAATATGTAGGGGGAGGGCGAATTTCGTCTTATTTATTCTTTTTTTTATCTTATGTATCTGTGTTCTTATTCTTTTTTCTTTCTTAAGGAATTCCCCTATCTCCTGCCTAAGTAGCTTTCCTATTTGTCAATTTTTTCCATTCCTCTGTGTAAATAGCCTAATATGGGTTCACAATCAATAACATCTTCACCATCGAGAGTAACGATCAGTCGAAGAACACCATGCATTGATGGGTGCTGAGGGCCCATATTGACTATCATGAGATCTTTTCTTGTAAGCGGTAGACTCATATCCTTTCTTCCTTAATTCATTATTCCATGAAAATGGATTATTCCATGAATTCCTCAAAACGAGGCTCATCAAAATGCAAAATCTAAGACTACTATAAGACTACTAATAAAATAAGAAAAAAAATTCGAACGATGAAATTACCGCTCCCTAATATCCAACTGACTGATTAATTTCTTATAACGTACTCTATTTTTCTTTGCCAAATAAGCCAGCAAACGTTGACGTTTTCCCAAAAGTCTTCGGAGACCTCTTTCCGATGAAAAATCTTTTTTGTGTAATTCCAAATGTGAAGCAAGTCTCCGTATCTTATTGGTGAAACTGAATACTTGAAATTCAACAGAACCCCAGTTTTCTTCTTTTTCTTCTTTAACCATAAATCCAAAAATTTTTCTACCTCCTTTCTTTTTCATGTATTTTTCTGATCAGGAAAAATAAAAAATTATGTCAGTTATTTTGAAGTTATTCTAATCTCGTACACACAAAAATTTGCAATTATTCATCTACTACTGGAATTTGGATTTATTTTATCGATGCAAATTGGATTTGGATAGAAGGGTACATTCTTTTATTTTAGATAGAAGAAACTTTTCTTCTATCTAAAATAAAAGAATTTTGCTGATTTATTTATTGCTATATCCAATTTATGGAATTGATACACCGTTTAATTGATATCATTTAGCAAAATGAAACATAGCATATGCATCCATCTTTCGGCTCGAGAATTTCACGGGATAGAGATATGGTATAAGAAATAGGCTATTAAGTAACTCTAAATGAATTGTGGATACATCTGTATCCTTAACATACTGAAACAACTGCCATTATTCGTATCAAACCAATAGCGATTCATACAAGTTAAATCTTCTAATCAATGGTGGGCCAATAATGAATTTTTTTGCATATGTATTAAGACGCTTGGCCTGATTTCGAAATTGTCCAGAGTTTTTTATGTAGTTTTCATTGCAAAATGATGGATCTCCTTCCGTAACTTTCCAATTACGAGTACGAGAATTGAAAGACATGAAAATTCTCAATTCTCTACGGCGTCTAGGAGATAGATAGAATACTTTCAGGAACAAGAAAACCAGAAGAATCTTTCTCTCTATTCACTACCATTCCGCGTCTTCGACTTCTATTAGTTTCTTTTCTTCTTTAATGCAATAGCTATAGTTTGATATAGAATCCATTTCTCAAAGTAATGGAAACCTTTCTCTTATAGGAAATGGTTCGAAAATCGCTATTCCACCTTTTAGGTATCGTGAAAAGTGATACCTGTGAAGATCGTGCATTTCAGTCACATTCAGATCCGTTTTTTGAGTCCATGATATAACCAAATTGGATGGATCTTCCACCCGTTTAGCTAAGAAAGAATAGATGCAGAGGTGGATAATAGATCGATATGAAGATCATGAGCTGCCCCATAATGAAACCACCAGGAGTCGCGAATATCTCCTTCTTCCCTAATCCAAGATTGGAGAAAGAAGATCTAAGAGGGACCCATGGAGAATGTGGTCAGAAACCCATAATAGAGTCCGACCGCAACGACCGAATTAATTATCCTCATCGAGAAACTTAGACTACTAAGTAGAAAAGATTTGAAAATCATGGCATGGGTCTCCTTTTTTTCTTTCTTTAGAGTTTTCTATATGCACAATTTCTCGATGTTTCGATGAGAATTTCTTGACTTTCCATATATAGAAAGAGATAGACTATAAATGACATCTCTTATGTCAATAAGACCAAAGGGATG